CAGATGAATATAAAACTTCAGAGTCTATCCCGGTTCGAAGCAAGAAATGCAATTTGAATATTTTTCTATTTATTTCATTTTTTTATCTGTCAGAAAAAAGCAGAATTGAATTTCCTATTTTTTTGTAAATTTAATACAATATTAAATAATAGGAGACTTTAAATGAAAGTCTCTTTATCGCATCCATTCTCCATCATCATATTGTCGGAAAAAAGATATCGTATGTATCCATATGGAAATAATTGGTACATGAAGCCATGATCTGATAGATATCTTATATATAAATTGATCTTGTGTTCTGGAATCAAATCAAAGAAAGATATTCAAAAAAGGGCTCTTATTTATGTTGTAACTTTGACTAAACCTTTCTCGGGAAGGGGAGGGAATATCAATTTACTCCTCTTAAATATCTTAGGAACAAGAAAATGGAATCGGAAATATCGACAGATTCTTGCGGAGTCCAAAAAAATATGAAATAAAAAAAGCCCACTGTTCCTATTTCATCTCTATCGAATTTGAATATCAGAATAGTGGATATAGTCATGATTCAATGGGTTAGGTCTACTTACTTTTTCTTTTCTTGATTTCTAATTTTTAGAATATATTTGATTGATTGGAATAATAGAAAATAGGAATATTTGACAATTCAAGAGACGACTTATCATTATTCATTAGAATAAAAAAGTTGTTCAACAAAAAAGTTGTTCAACTTTATTTTAGAAATATAAATTTCTTTTATAACTATAATGAGTATATTATAACGCATGATAATGATAACTTATCATAATAAAAATGATATAATTAGTTCCTTTTTTTGTTATTTTATTAATATAAATTTATTAAAATGACAAATATCAATAATATCCCTATTTTTTTTCCGTTCAAATATGAATAATACCGATGAAGTGAAGTTTTATGAACAAAAAGCCCCTTATCGGATTTGAACCGATGACTTACGCCTTACCATGGCGTTACTCTACCACTGAGTTAAAGGGGCCCTTAGATTCGATTTCTAAATGCATCACTACTATGCAGATAAAATCTATCTATATAGATATATTATATATATGCAGTAGACTCAAAATAGCTAGTGGCTCATTCAGTAACGAAAAATTTTATTTACCTAAGGAATATAGGGAGGAATATAGGGTCAAAATTGGATTTAATCAATATCAATGCAATGAATTGTTTCAAGGACGACCTTAATTGACTCCTATTCAAACGAAATTCATTTGATTGATATTACCTACCAATTCGACATAGATCCAAGATATTTCATCGAATCATATGTCATATGATGAAGAGATTCAACCTGTCCTCTGAATCAAACAAATTATTAAAGAAAAAATTTCGATAATTTTTTGATCCCCTCCCCCAATTTATTGTTTGTTAATTTCCTGGTTTATTGTGAGATAGAGATACTTCTAGCTCATTTTAAATTAAGTAAGGAGTGAATAATCAATGAATGAAAGGCGAAGAACTGGAGTTTAACCCCCTTGGGAAACAGACCAATCACTTCCGGAAAGAATCCTATACTTTACTTTGTATTACTTTTATTTATTTTCTATTTCTATTTATTATTTTAATTATTTTATTTAAATGAAATTTCATTTTCAATTTTTTAAATAAAATAGAATAGATATATATAAATATCTAATTTTATAATTTAGAATAGATATATATAAATATCTAATTTTATAATTTAATTCTCTTTTTTTATTTTTTTATATAATTAGAAAAATTTATTTCTAGATTCTAGAATAGAATGCTTGTTATAGAATTGCGATTAGAATGAATGATTTCTGAATAGAAAAAATGACGAATCAAAAAATTTTGTGGAATTATGGTATGAAAGACGAAAAGATCTTTCGGGTCTAGTCAGACCATTACATTATATTGACAATTTCAAAAAACTGTTCATACTATACCATGAGCATAGTATAATATGAGGGCGGTCGGGCAAGTATGCCCCCATCGTCTAGTGGTTCAGGACATCTCTCTTTCAAGGAGGCAGCGGGGATTCGACTTCCCCTGGGGGTAGGGTACTACGAAAGGAAGTTGATCATGGATTATCAATAAGCCTAGAATTGATTCTTCCTGGGTCGATGCCCGAGCGGTTAATGGGGACGGACTGTAAATTCGTTGGCAATATGTCTACGCTGGTTCAAATCCAGCTCGGCCCAAGAATTCGCGGATCCACCATCAAATGATATAGACTCTTTCTTTGTTCTTCATAAATTCCGGCTACGAAAGAATAAAAAAAAGTAAAATTTTTTCATATATCCCTACCGCTTTATTTGCTCTGTTCTATTTATTTGTTCCTACAAATTAGAATTTTCCTAACAATCTAATTTCCTATCAGGATTTCTAAGTATAAAGTGTAAGGAAAAGAGTAAAGAAAAAAACTATTTTTTTTTTTCGTTTTTTCATTGAAAAATTTATTACCACTTGACTTGGAAATAACGAATGGATTACTAGTAATCCATGTTGCTATCACTAAAGTACCCACTCATAGAGATAGCAATATATCACTCGCGCCTCTCTTACAGTTACAAGACGGCGATTCTAATCTAAATAGAAATGGTTTCCATACAATCATAAGAATATGTATACTCTACACTTTATTTCCCTGGGATTGTAGTTCAATTGGTCAGAGCACCGCCCTGTCAAGGCGGAAGTTGCGGGTTCGAGCCCCGTCAGTCCCGACGGAATCAAAAAATACATTAATTCATTTCTCTATTTGAATGTGAAAGGGATACAAATAGCGAATTTGATTCCCAAGGGACATTCCTCTTTTTTTATTTATTTATTTTCGTTTCACATTTCTCATCAAACAAATACGAAAATTTCCATTACCTCACCCAATAATGATTGCTGGTAGAGAGACGTATGTGGATTGCTACAATTATTGGTACCATCATATTTTTGATTCCAACAGATACCGATAACGTACTGGGTCTGGCTTTTGCGATTGCTCCCGATGCGTGTAATAGAATAGATTACCATATATTTTAATTACCATATAGTTAATATATACCGGTAACGCATACACAAATAGAATTCATTTCTTGTACGATCCAAAATGAATTTAACATAATTAGAATACTTTGACTTTTAAGATTCAAAATTTTTCCTTTTCTGGTTCCGAGTTTGTGTAACTTCAATTACTAGTTTGAATTTGAAACAATCTATCTCATTCAAATTGAACACTGATCTTTTGATATATGCGTCCCATTATGAATCCAAATAAAGAGTATATTAATGAAATAAAGATCACAACCTCTCTTAGAGAGGGGGATGAATAATCTTTTTTTTATAAAAAAAGGAGGGGTACTTTCGCAAAAAGAAAAATTCTAAAATAGTGATTTTAATAGAATATTAGATCTTTTTTTATCCCTTATACTTGTACTTATGTTTATCATACTTATTTGTTTTCCACAAAAATTAGATCATTAAAAAAAGTACTTAACCCCTTCTTCTCTATTTCGCTTCTATTCTTTGTTTGGTTTTGTTTGTAACCAATGGAAATGTAAGGGCGGTTAAATGATACTTAAGCAAATAATTGTATAAGAAAGGCCATGGCGATAGGTTATAGAAAAACAAGAATGGAAAAGAAGGAGAAATCCAAATACAAAAGAAAAAGAAAGAGGTTGGATCAGGGATCAAATTTTTTATTCGGTATGGATAAAAGATCTTCCTATGTTATACTATTCAATTCTCGACGATGAATTGATTTGATAGCTCAGATATTGTTATTCATGATATTGATCCGATTCAATATCATCGAGGTGTAATTCATCCCATTGAATCGACGGGCGAAAGATTTATCATCTCTATGGGATTAAATCCCGAGTTATTGCCAAATAAAAAAAAAACAATGAGATTATGGAAGTAAATATTCTCGCATTTATTGCTACTGCACTTTTCATTCTAGTTCCTACTGCGTTTTTACTTATAATATACGTAAAAACAGTCAGTCAAGGCGATTAATTTGAATCAAACTTGACTTCTTTTCTTAGTCAATGGTTGAAGAAAAAAAAGGATTTTCATCTCGCATCTTAAATGAAATTGGCGGACTAGAATCGGCGGTATAGTATTCTATGAGATCCGATAGCTAGAGCTAGTATGGTAGAAAGAAATATATGAATCTTTCTACCATAATAGCTATTATTGTAATGTAATAAGTTGTACTATATATACTATATATAAATAATAAAAATACAGGATTAATATAGATTAATTTCTAATATATATCTTCTTGATATACGTATGGATATAGGTAATGTACATAGCATTACCATTCTATTTCTTTGCTTCATCTATAATAATCAATCGAAAGGCAATTCTTAATATTACGGTTCTAGTTCCTAGATTTCAGATTATTTTCAATAGGAATTTCGGTATCCATCGAAAGAATCAATGAGGAAAAATGGTATGGGCGTATATTAATAAAAGAAAATCGAGTAATTTTCTTTTAGCATTCCGAAGAAGTAATTGATCGAACAGTAAACGGATGATCCAAAAAGGTTCTCTGGGAATTTCTTCAGATTTTGAAAAGAAAGACTAAAATCCATCAGTTTTAACTCTTGAGTCATGATATGAAATGAGTCAACAAAGCATAGCATAAATACAATTTTTCAAATAAAATAAGAGATAAAGTAAGTGCGCAATATGTGACTTGCCCAAGGTAAGATCTTATTATGCGCAGTCTCTCTTTGAATAACCGCTATGTATATCTTATTTCCCATACAAGGTGCGTATCCACTTCATAACAGAACTTTTTTTTCTCTTTGACCAGTAAAGAGAAAGGGGTAAATAAATAAAAATAAAAATCAAATAAAATAAAAAGACTTTGCAAAACGAGCTAGAAAAGAATCGATACGGTTTGATTCCTCAACTCAATTAGTAGTACCTCTAGAGTCCACTTCTTCCCCATACTACCAGTGAAAGGGAAAATGTAAAGACTACCATTAACGCAGCCCAAGCAAGACTTACTATATCCATGTAATTTATGTCCCCTATATCTATGAAGGAATTATTCCACTATTGTTCACTAATAATAGTGGAATCACTGGCGCAGAGTCAAAAAGGGATTCTGACCCAACACCGTTGATGAAAGGATCCAATAAATTCGCCTTTAACAAGTTCTTAGAGGATATTATTTTTCTAGTAGAATCAGAAAAGGCTAACCACAAGCAAAATAGGCAGTGACCCGTTTGGAAGTATCAAGGGAATCGAATCTTCCTAAGATGTAGGAAAAATAAGACCTATTCTTTCTTTTCTTGTCCTTAATCTTAATTAAGATTTAAGGGCTAAAAATATCGAATCAAGATAGATCATTATCTATCACATACCTTTAGTTCCCATTTGATCTAATATTTCCCATTTGATCTAATCCTTACTGTCTAAAGGTTGTTTTTGTGAAAGAATCGGAGGACCGCCTATTCCATTCTTGACTAGGGTTTATTGAAAAGAAAGAATTGATTTTTGCATTTGATATAGAAAAACCAATTTTCCATCGAATTAAATAGTTATTGAATGCCTCAATACTTAGAGACTGCCATGAGTCTGTATAGAAAGTATCTTCAGCCCTTTCCGCAACCACTAATTAGATTTTTCGTCGGACTATCCAATTTAATTCAAAACCTAGTAATTAAAACACTACATTACATTAGTAGTGGAAGGGAATTGGTAAATCTTTATATAAAAGTCCTTCGACTACTATATCCTTGAGTCCTAGAGGCAAGGATTTACAGCACTTTAGCTCTAGAGAACCGAACTTCCAGATGTTTAGAATCGAGCAAGTATCAAGAGTCCCCTTCCTCCGTTTGCTTCTGCTCAGGAAAAATTCAACGAGTTATATCAGTAAAATCAAAAAAATAAGGGATTTCGAGTTTTTTGTTAATCAGGCGACACCCGGATTTGAACTGGGGAAAAAGGATTTGCAGTCCCCCGCCTTACCGCTCGGCCATGCCGCCAAAATGATACCATACGAAATAGATGAAAATATTCTACCTTTGCTTGGGGTGGAGGAATTACTAAACTTCTTTTTTTTATTGTACTTTCATCTTCTATCTAAAAACTTTCCCTCTGTTTTATATTGAAAAACAAAATGTGGTTTTTCAGTCACAAAATCAAAAATTCGAGACAAATTGGAACCATTAACTATTAAATGTGACTGTAAATTCATAAATGATTCTTGGATTTGAATCGAAAATTGTCTTTGAAAGATTGATGCTTTTCAATAAAAAAAAATCCTTTCCAATTTCAATTATAACAGCAAATAGAAGTATATGTAAACCCCAGAACATAAATTGTTCTACAAATGAATGGGTATCCTATCTATATATGATGCCTATAGGCAATTCTCAGGAAATTAATTGTAGTCCTTCAATTTTTCATTGAATAGATTGAATAGAAAATCTAAATTTTTATATAGTGCTTTCCCGAATAGAACTGCAATAAGGGAGGAAATCAATATAGATCGTTATCTACACATGTTTAATAAATACAAGCCCTCTTACTATGTTATGCACTTCAATCGTATTCTACTAAAAAATAGGTAAAAAGATCTTTCTTTTATGAGAATTCTTTGTTGTTTGTTGAACAATGGATAGAATCCACGAAAAGGTTAAGTGCTCAAAAAACATCAAACAAAAATAGAGAGTTGATGGTTATTATGTCTTTATCTTATCGAACAGATCAAATCCTGAATCCATTTATTTTTTTGGTATCCAATAGGATTGGAATATGTAATATCATAAAAATGGTAGAAATTGAATCACTTTTTTTGAGATTCTAGACAAAAGTCCATAAGTCTAAGTGGCATTTATCAATTCCTTTACATTTGTATCTGTTACAAATTCAAATTTGAGTATAAAATTCTCTTTTTTCCTCCGTTCAGATGCATTTTATACATTACATATATGGAGTTGGTTAAAATTTCATGTGATTCAGTAAACACAATAGAAATTCCATCATTGCTAGATCAATCCATATGATTTGATGAAAAATGGGTCAATAATGGAATTTTTTCGATTAATAGGAAATTCAAAATGCTCGGGGATGGAAATGAGGGAATGTCTACAATACCTGGTTTTAATCAGATACAATTTGAAGGATTTTGTAGATTCATTGATCAGGGCTTAACAGAAGAACTTTATAAGTTTCCAAAAATTGAAGATACAGATCAAGAAATTGAATTTCAATTATTTGTGGAAACATATCAATTGGTAGAACCTTTGATAAAAGAAAGAGATGCTGTATATGAATTACTCACATATTCTTCTGAATTATATGTATCCGCGGGATTAATTTGGAAAACCAGTAGGGATATGCAAGAACAAACTATTTTTATTGGAAACATTCCTTTAATGAATTCCCTGGGAACTTCTATAGTAAATGGAATATACAGAATTGTGATCAATCAAATATTACAAAGTCCCGGTATCTATTACCGGTCAGAATTGGACCATAACGGAATTTCGGTCTATACGGGCA